TTTCTTTTCGCAAAGCAATGAAAAAGGCTATAGAATTAACTGAACAAGCAGATACAAAAGGAATTCAAGTGCAAATTGCAGGACGTATCGACGGAAAAGAAATTGCGCGTGTTGAATGGATCAGAGAGGGTAGGGTTCCACTACAAACCATTCGATCTAAAATTGATTATTGTTCCTATACAGTTCGAACAATCTATGGGGTATTAGGCATCAAAATTTGGATCTTTATAGAAGGGGAATAATCAACCTTTATTTCCCTTTGCATTCTATTCAGCGATGGAACAAAAAATGAGAAATTAGTTTCTTCTTTTTCTTTTCTGTTCAATCAAAAAAAAATGAACAATTATAATTCTATAGGGTTTAATAAAAATTTAATTAATCTTTTGAGCAAATTGCTATGCTTAGTGTGTGACTCGTTGGTTTTTTGAGGGTTAGTATAAAAAAAAAAAAAAAAAAAAATAGCCCCATAGTATAAACAAATAACTATAGAAGTAATAACCAACTCATCACTTCGTATTATCTGGATCCAAAGAACCAGTCAAGATATGATATATTGTTCATATTTTTGTAGCAACTGAAAAATTTTTTTTATTAAAAAATCTGCTTCTAAGTTGTCAATCGAAATAAAAAAGAAAGGGTATGGATAAATGGAAGGATGAGAGAAAGAAAAAGGATATTGATGATATAGAATTCCAATATGTAAGGTCTATGAGTCATCTCAGAAAAAATATGCGTAATAAAGCATCAATACGGATTCATCATTAAATGGATCTGCTCGTCGAACAAAAAATAAAGAGCTTCGAGCCAATAAAGACTAAGAATATTGACTCAAGAACTAATAGCTCCGTTGTAGAATTCAGACCTAACCATTAAGTAAGAAGCGATGGGAACGATGGAACCTGTGAATTCAAAAGATTTTAGTGAAAATGAATTCGAATGATTCATTGATCGGGATGGCGGAACCGGCCAGAGACCAATTCATCTATTCGGAAAAGTTATAAACTAATGCTATAACTGAAATAGAAATTGAAAGAGTAAATATTCGCCCGCGAAAACTTTATTTTCTTGGATTGCTAAAGCTAAAATTGGGGCAATCCAATACGATAAAGAGTAAAACAAAAGAAAGATTTGTTTTAACATTCTAAAATAGATAAATATAAGAAAAAAAGAGTTATTTAATATATTTAGATTTAGTTATCTATACAAACAAGATATACAAATTAATAATAGATTTTATCTAGATTAAATGAAATCAATGATTCAGTATATTACTTATTAAATACATGTATATCTTAATTCAAATTATATTATATCTGAATAGAATTCAAAATCTTTAATTTGAATTGATTTTATTCGCGAGGAGCTGGATGAGAAGAAACTCTCACGTCCGGTTCTGTAGTAGAGATGGAATTCAAAACAAACCATCAACTATAACCCCAAAAGAACCAGATTCCGTAAACAACATAGAGGAAGAATGAAGGGAATATCTTATCGAGGTAATACTATTTGTTTTGGTAAATACGCTCTTCAGGCACTTGAACCCGCTTGGATCACATCTAGACAAATAGAAGCAGGCCGACGAGCAATGACACGAAATGCACGTCGCGGTGGAAAAATATGGGTCCGTATATTTCCAGATAAACCAGTTACAGTAAGGCCCGCAGAAACACGTATGGGTTCCGGTAAAGGCTCTCCCGAATATTGGGTAGCTGTTGTTAAACCGGGTCGAATCCTTTATGAAATGGGTGGAGTAACAGAAAATATAGCCAGAAGGGCTATTTCAATAGCAGCGTCCAAAATGCCTATACGAGCTCAATTCATCATTTCAGGATAAAAAAGAAATAGGCCTTAAAAATAGCGGGTGCGGGTTTCTTTTTTTGAACAAATAATATTTCTTTTTTTCTTCGACCTTTGTAAAAAAAAAAAAAAAAAAAAAATGATATGATTCAACCTCAGACCCATTTGAATGTAGCAGATAACAGCGGGGCTCGAGAATTGATGTGTATTCGAATCATAGGAGCTAGCAATCGTCGATATGCTCATATTGGTGACGTTATTGTTGCTGTGATCAAAGACGCAGTTCCAAACATGCCTCTAGAAAGATCAGAAGTGGTCAGAGCTGTAATTGTCCGTACTTGTAAAGAACTTAAACGTGACAACGGTATGATAATACGATATGATGACAATGCTGCAGTTGTGATTGATCAAGAAGGAAATCCAAAAGGAACTCGAGTTTTTGGTGCGATTGCTCGAGAATTGAGACAGTTCAATTTTACGAAAATAGTTTCATTAGCTCCCGAGGTATTATAAAATGAGACTACGATATGGTTATGGGTTATAGTAGGGTATTTAAAAGAAATAGATTAAGATTCATTTAGTAGATTTTGTCTCACGTATATACCTTTCAAAATTCATATTCATAAACAAATATGTAAAAAAAAGCATGTTGATTATATCCAAATTTGGAGGCACCAATCATTTTAATTAATCATGAGTAGTGATACTATTGCTGACATAATAACCTCTATACGAAATGCCGATATGTATAGAAAAAGCGTGGTTCGAGTAGCATCTACTAATATCAGCCAAAGTATTGTTAAAATACTTTTACGAGAGGGTTTTATCGAAAACGTGAGAAAACATCGAGAAAACAACAAATATTTTTTGGTTTTAACCCTACGACATAAAAGGAATAGGAAAAGGACTTATCGAAATCTTTTAAATTTAAAACGGATCAGTCGGCCGGGTCTACGAATCTATTCTAACTATCAAAGAATTCCTAGAATTTTAGGCGGGATGGGGGTTGTAATTCTTTCTACCTCTCGGGGTATAATGACAGACCGAGAGGCTCGACTAGAAAGAATAGGCGGAGAAATTTTGTGTTATATATGGTAATCTTTCTAATATCCGAATTGAATATGAATAGGAAACTTCTTTTTTGTGAAAAAGAAAAGAGAAGGGGTGGGTTATCTAATACGGCTCTTCCTCCACTAGTTGATACTTCAAGGAGGTTTTACCTGGAATGAAAGAACAAAAATGGATTCATGAAGGTTTAATTACGGAATCGCTTCCCAACGGCATGTTCCGGGTTCGTTTAGATAATGAAGATATGATTCTAGGTTATGTTTCAGGAAAGATCCGACGTAGTTTTATACGAATATTGCCAGGAGATAGAGTCAAAATTGAAGTAAGTCGTTATGATTCAACCAGAGGTCGTATAATTTATCGACTCCGCAACAAAGATTCGAAAGATTAGGTGTTTTTCAACTTCACTATTTCTTTCGCAGGAATACGATTCGAAATCAAAAATTTCAATAAACTTATTTTCTTCCAAGAAATGGATTCAAAATTAAAGTAAGGAGTGGCAAATATGAAAATAAGAGCTTCTGTTCGTAAAATTTGTGAAAAATGTCGACTAATCCGTCGTCGGGGACGAATTATAGTAATTTGTTCCAACCCAAGACATAAACAAAGACAAGGATAATAAGACTCGTTAAAGACCAATATATAAATAGGGGATCTTTTTTGACATGAAATGGATATATCCATATATCTCTGACTCAAATTTATGAGATGATAAAATATGGCAAAAGCTATACGGAAAAAGGGTTCACGTGGACGTATTGGTTCACGTAAGAGTATACGTAAAATACCAAAGGGGGTTATTCATATTCAAGCAAGTTTCAATAATACCATTGTGACTGTTACAGATGTACGAGGGCGAGTGGTTTCTTGGTCCTCTGCCGGTACTTGTGGCTTCCAAGGTACAAGAAGAGGGACGCCATTTGCTGCTCAAACCGCAGCGGCAAATGCTATTCGTGCAGTAGTAGATCAAGGTATGCAACGAGCAGAAGTCATGATTAAAGGTCCCGGTCTCGGAAGAGACGCAGCATTACGAGCTATTCGCAGAAGTGGTATACTATTAACTTTCGTACGGGATGTAACCCCTATGCCACATAATGGCTGTAGACCCCCGAAAAAAAGACGTGTGTAGAAATAAAAATTGAAGATATTTCAATAGCAAGAGAAACAAGAGAGCAAGAGAAACAAGAGAAATAAATGATTCAATGATCAGATCAAATAATATTATTATGGTTCGAGAGAAAATAACAGTATCTACTCGGACACTACAGTGGAAGTGTGTTGAATCAGCAGCAGACAGTAAGCGTCTTTTGTATGGGCGCTTTATTATGTCTCCGCTTATGAAAGGTCAAGCAGACACAATAGGCATTGCGATGCGAAGAGCTTTGCTTGGAGAAATCGAAGGAACATGTATCACACGCGCAAAATCTGAGAAAATATCACACGAATATTCTACCATAATGGGTATTCAAGAATCAGTACATGAAATTTTAATGAATTTGAAAGAAATCGTATTGAGAAGTAATCTCTATGGAACTTCTGAGGCGTCTATTTGTGTCAGGGGCCCTGGATATGTAACTGCTCAAGATATAATCTTACCGCCTTATGTAGAAATCGTCGATAATACACAGCATATAGCTAGCTTGACGGAACCCATTGAGTTGGTTATTGGATTACAAATAGAGAAGAATCGTGGATATCTTATAAAAGCGCCAAATACCTTTCAAGATGGAAGTTATCCTATAGATCCTGTATTCATGCCTGTTCGAAATGTGAATCATAGTATTCATTCTTATGAAAATGGTAACAAAGAGATACTATTTCTCGAAATATGGACAAATGGAAGTTTAACTCCTAAAGAAGCACTTCACGAAGCCTCCCGGAATTTGATTGATTTATTGATTCCCTTTTTACATACCAAAGAAGAAAATTTCAATTTAGAGGACAATCAACACATAGTTCCTTTACCCCCTTTTACCTTTTATGATAAATTGGCTAAACTAACAAAAAATAAAAAAAAAATGGCGTTGAAATCGATTTTTATTGACCAATCAGAATTGCCTCCCAGAATCTATAATTGCCTCAAAAGGTACAACATATATACATTATTGGACCTTTTGAATAACAGTCAAGAAGAT